GGGGTTTGGTGGTTGAACGATCGAGTTTGGTGGTTGAACGATCGAGTTTGGTGGTTGAACGATCGAGTTTGGTGGTTTGTCAATTGAGGAAAAATCAGCTAAATATAGATGATTCGTTCGATGGTTTGTTGAAAAGAAAAATGACAATTTATGATTAAAAATTTATTAATGGAACTTCAGTACTTGTGACATACAAACGTGATGTTAAAAAGTATGAATAAAATTTATGAAAAAAAAAAAAAAATTTTTGTTGAGATTCGCCTAGTTTTGTTTAGAAAATAGAGGTGCAAGGGGGGGGTATAAAATATGCCCATCAAGCATTAACCTAATAGCCACATTCTATAAGTTAGTGGATACACCATAACCAAATGACAGACAAAGTGCATCAGTGCTAAGATGATTCCCCATATACTTCAACCGTCTCATTCAGGGATTCTCGCGGGCGAGAAAAGGACGCATACCAGTGTATGCCCAGACCTAGATTGTGTTTACCCGGTGCACTCAGAAGGGTAGCCTGAAGACGCCCAGAAAAAAAAAGGGAACCAAAAGTGCCAAAAAGAAGAAATGCCGCGATCACGGACTGAAATGGTGACAAATAGCCTACCAGATGTATCGGTGAAGATCAAGGTGAGAGGAACTACCAAGTTATGGCCCTGATATAGGAACCAGAGGCGCAAAAGTGCAAGTAGTGCTAGGGGTTTAGGGGGAAAGAATGGTCCTGACGCTAGTAACGTAGGGTCTTATATGCGGCGGGTTGCTGATTTCTCGTGAGTTGACCGACTAATAGATAACCTAATCCGAGAAACCGGTTTGCGAGAGGAGATTTGTCGGGCTTGTGGGTTATGTCCTGCTACCATACAGATTATGTAGACGAGCACTGTCGTATGGAAAAGCCTAGTATGTACACTGTTGTTGAGAGATTGAATGGTTATAGTACGGTATAGTGAAGCAATTCTACTTATCATGGACTGGAAATTCCTAGAATCCTTACATATTAGGATCCTGGAGCATTGAGCGTTAGCTGGTCTGCCGAGCATGCATTTGCATATCCGTAGAGCATGATGTCGGATGGTCTGGAACCATTAAGCGCAGCAAATCCCCTAGTCATGCATCGTGATATCCTTTGGGAGGTATGGGGAGTAGGGATGTATGCCCGTCTACATAGTAATGAGATTAGTACATACATTATATGTATATTCTAGCATTAATATAATGTCTATCCTAGCATTAATGTAATGTATAATGGGGCAGATAAATTAATGTACTCAAGTACATAGGGTTATCAAAAATAAAGAAATGAGGCCCTGGGGGGGTAGGGGGGGGTAAGGGGGGGGGGCCTCTAGGAAGGTTTTATTTATTTTGGTTTTTGTAGTTGAAATACAACGGTGGCTTTTCAAGCCACAGGTCTTGGAGAAAAGCCAAGCAGAAATTGCTATGACTTATTTTGTAGTTTTTTTAGGGGTGTGTTTTGTTTTGGGGGGGTTGGCAGTTGCATCGAACCCTTCACCGTATTATGGGGTGATGGGGTTGGTATTGGGTTCTCTTGTAGGGTGCGGATGGTTGTTGAGTCTGGGGTTGTCTTTTGTGGCGTTAGTACTTTTTATGGTTTATTTAGGAGGGATGTTAGTGGTTTTTGTGTATTCGGTGGCATTGGCGGCGGATCCTTTTCCTGAAGCTTGGGGGGATTGGCGTGTTGTTGGGTATGGTGTGGGGCTCGTTTTGGTGTTGGTTGTTGGGGTGGTTGTGGGAGGGGTTGTGGAGGATTGGAAGTTTGGGGTGATTACTGTGGATAGTGGGGGTATGTTTTCGGCTCGGGTGGATTTTAGTGGGGTAGCTATATTTTATGGGGAGGGGGTAGGAATGCTTTTGGTGGCAGGATGAGGGCTGCTGTTGACTTTGTTTGTTGTGCTGGAGCTTGTGCGGGGGTTGTCTCGGGGGGCAATTCGGGCAGTTTAGGGGGAGGGTCAGAGAATAGTTTAACGTAAAATGCCAGCTTTGGGAGCTGGCGATGGAGGTTTGAGTCCTCTTTTTCTGATGTTTGGATGAACTCTAAGAAGGGGTATGGCCTTCATTCTTTGGTTTACAAGACCAATGTTTTGATAAACTATTAGAGTGTTTTAGTAGTTGAGTATTTTGTTTTCTAGGGTGCTGATGACCGGGAACAGGATTAGGAGGATGGTGAAGTATGTGAGTGAGGCTAGCTGGCCGATGATGATGAATGGGTGTTCTACTGGTTGGCTTCCTACTCATGTTAGAATGCATAGATTGGCGACGAGGATTCAGAAGAGGAGTTGTGAGAGGGGGCGGAATGTTATTGCACGTTGTTTAGATTTGTGTAGGAGGGGGCTTAGGAATAGGATCAGTACTGAGGCTGCTAGGGCTAGTACTCCTCCTAGTTTGTTAGGGATAGAGCGTAGGATGGCGTAGGCGAATAGGAAATATCATTCTGGTTTGATATGTGGAGGTGTGACTAGTGGGTTTGCTGGAGTGAAGTTTTCTGGGTCTCCTAGGAGGTTGGGTGAGAATAAGGCAAGGGTTGTTAGGGGGAGGAGTATAAGTATAAAGCCCAGGATATCTTTTAATGAGTAGTAAGGGTGGAATGGGATTTTGTCACAGCTGGACGTAATGCCTAGGGGGTTGTTTGATCCTGATTCGTGAAGGAAGGTGAGGTGGATTAAGGTGATGCCTGCGATTATGAATGGGAGCAGGAAGTGTAGGGCAAAAAATCGGGTTAGAGTGGGGTTGTCTACTGAGAATCCCCCTCACGCCCATTCTACTAGGGTTTGGCCGATATATGGAATGGCCGAGAATAGGTTGGTGATGACTGTAGCCCCTCAGAAGGATATCTGTCCTCATGGTAGGACATATCCTACGAAGGCAGTTGCTATTAGGGTAAGTAGGAGGATAACTCCTGTATTTCAGGTTTCCTTGTAAAGGTAGGAGCCATAGTAGAGTCCTCGTCCGATGTGTAGGTAGATACAAATAAAGAAGAATGAAGCTCCGTTTGCGTGAAGGTTGCGGATTAGTCAGCCGTATTGTACATTTCGGCATGTGTGGGCTACTGATGAGAAAGCTAGGGTTGTGTCAGCGGTGTAGTGTATGGCTAGGAGCAGTCCGGTTAGGATTTGCGTTGTTAGGCAGATGCCTAGGAGGGAGCCGAAGTTTCATCAGGCTGAGATGTTTGTGGGAGCGGGCAGGTCGATTAAGGAGTTATTTACTATTTTTAGTAGTGGGTGGGATTTTCGAAGGTTAGGGGCCATTAGTTGGTTTATGTGGACAGGACGATAATGAGGGTGGATAGGGCGAAGGATCCTAGGTAAGCTTTGATTAGTCCGGTGTGCAGAGAGGTAGAGGTTTTGGCTGCTATGAGCTGCAGGTCAGCGAGTCCTTCTGGGCCCAGTTTTTTGTACCAGGATAGGTCGATTAGGTGTAAGGCAATTTCTTGGCCTTTGCTTAGTAGTTTTATTGAGCTAAAGCGGTGTACCAGGGGGTTGAAGTATCCTAGGGAGGAGGAGAAGTTTAGGTATGGGTTTTGTTTTGGTTTGATGAATGCGTGGGTTATGTTGGAGAGCTCTAAGGCAAGGATAGTGCCGATGATTGTTACGATGATGGCGGCAGTTTTTATGGTAAGGGGCATGGTTATTGGAGGGGTTTTTGTGGGAGGGATGTAGGAGGTGATGAGCAGGCCTGCTAGAATGCTGCCTAGGGCGAGGCGGGTGATTGGGTTAGTGATTGTTGGATTGTTTTCATTTATTGGGGTGATTGGGGGGATGCGGGTGTGTCCTGCTTGAACTAGGAGAGTTATGCGTAGGCTATAGGTTGCAGTAAAGGATGTTGCTAGGAGGGTTAGAATGAGGGCTCAGGCATTTAGGTAAGAGGTGTTTAGGTTTTCGATGATTAGGTCTTTTGAGTAAAATCCGGCTAGGAATGGTGTGCCTATTAGGGCTAGGTTTCCGATAGTTAGGCAGGAGGTGGTTGTTGGTATTGCTTTTTGTAAGCCTCCTATCTTTCGGATATCTTGTTCTCCATTTAAGCTGTGGATAATTGATCCTGAGCAGAGGAATAGTATGGCTTTGAAGAAGGCGTGGGTTGAAATGTGGAGGAAGGCTAGCTGGGGGAGGTTTAGTCCGATGGTGACCATTATTAGTCCTAGTTGGCTGGATGTGGAGAAGGCAATGATCTTTTTGATATCGTTTTGAGTGAGGGCGCATGTGGCAGCGAATAGTGTAGATAGGGCACCTAGGCATATGCAAATGGTGAGGGCGGTTTGGTTGTTGGTGAATAAGGGATGAGTACGGATGAGTAGGAAAATTCCGGCTACCACTATAGTGCTGGAGTGAAGTAAGGCGGAGACGGGGGTTGGGCCTTCTATGGCGGCGGGTAGTCAGGGGTGTAGTCCGAATTGAGCTGACTTTCCTGTGGCGGCTAGGATGAGGCCTAGTAGGGGGAGTATGGGGGTTTGGGTGGTGGGGTGGATTAGTTGTATTTCTCAGGAGTTTAGTGAACAGGCAAGTCAAGCTATGCTTAGGATAAGACCAATGTCTCCGATTCGGTTGTAGAGTACTGCTTGGAGTGCGGCTGTATTGGCTTCTGCTCGTCCATGTCACCAGCCAATTAGTAGGAAGGATATGATGCCTACGCCTTCTCAGCCAATGAAGAGTAAGAATATATTGTTGGCGATAGTTAAGGTTAGTATAGCGGCTAGAAATATTAGGAGGTAGGAGAAGAATTTTGTGATATGTAGTTCTGAGGATATATATCAGGTTGCAAATTGGAGAATAGATCATGTTACGAACAGTGCGATGGGAAAGAATATTATGGAGTATTGGTCCAGTTTGAAGCTGAGGGGAATTTTGAAGTTTATGATGAATTTTCATTCTCAGTTGGAGATGATACTCTCTGTGCCAGAGTAGATGAATAGTGTTATTGGTAGGAGGCTAGTAAGGAAGGCTGTTTTGATGGTACGTGTGATGGAGGGAGGGGAGTTTTTGAATTTTTTTGATAAAAGTGGGAGGAGTGTTGGTGTGAGGATGATAGTCAGTGTGAGGAGTATAGTGGTGTTGAGTAGTGAGGCTTCCATTACTTTTACTTGGAGTTGCACCAAGATGAGTGGTTCCTAAGACCAGTGGATTGACTATTATCCTTTAAAAGTTAAGGGGGCTGAGGTTTTAGACTCAGATACAAGAATTAGCAGTTCTTGTTGGTTTGACCTCCCCTCGGCAGGTAAGAAGAGTTTAACTTCTATTTTTAGAATCACAGTCTAATGTTTGGGTTGAAACTATACTTGCATGGGAGGATTCTGGAGATAAGTTCTGGTTTTAGGATTAGGAGCAGTATGGGTAGGATATGAAGGGTTATGAGGAGATGCTCTCGTGTGTTGGAGTTTTGGATGGATGTGAAATGGGTTGGTGGTGTCCCTCGTTGGGTGGTTAGTAGTATAAATAGTGTGTATGTGGCAGTTAGTAGAGTTGCCGCTCCAGTGAGTACGATTGTGAGGGGAGATCAGTTGAACAGTGCGGTTATGATAGTTAGTTCGGCTATTAGGTTTGTTGTTGGGGGGAGTGCCATGTTTATGAGGCTGGCTAGAAGCCATCAGGTGGCCATGAGGGGTAGGAGGGGTTGGAGGCTTCGTGTTAGGAGGAGGGTTCGGCTGTGTGTTCGTTCGTAGTTTGTGTTAGCTAGGCAGAATAGTATGGAGGAGGTTAGTCCGTGGGAGATTATTAGGATTATGGCTCCTGAGAATGATCAGGGGGTTTGGATTATGCCTGCGGCGATGACTAGGCCTATATGGCTAACGGAGGAATAAGCGATGAGGGATTTCAGGTCAGTTTGGCGTAGGCAGATTGAGCTAGTTATTAGTGCTCCTCATAGTGCTAGGGTAAGAAATGGGTAGCTTAGGTAGTTTGAAAAAGGGCCTGTAAGGAGTGTGATTCGTATAATACCATATCCTCCTAGTTTAAGGAGTAGGGCGGCTAGTAGTATGGAGCCTGCGATTGGTGCTTCTACGTGAGCTTTTGGTAGTCAGAGGTGAAGGCCGTATAGGGGGGCTTTTACTATGAATGCTATTAGTAGGGCTAGGCTTGATAGGAGATTAGTTCAGGAGTTTGGTGGTATAGGGTGGGTGAGGTTTAGTATTGCTAGATGTAGAGTTCCGATTTGTGTGTGGAGGTATAGTATGGTAACTAGTAGGGGTAATGAGCTGATGAGGGTATAGAATAGTAGGTAGATACCCGCGCTTAGGCGTTCTGGTTGGCTACCTCATCGTGTGATTAGGATTAAGGTGGGGATTAAGGTTGCTTCAAATGAGATGTAGAATAGTGTGAGTTCTGTGGTTGAGAAGGCTAGAATAATGAAAGGTTGGATTGTGATGAGGGCTATGATGAAGATTCGTTTTCGTACGGGTGGCTCTTGTTGGAGGTGATTTTGGCTTGCTATGATTATGAGGGGTAGTAGCCAGCAGGATAGTACGAGTAGGGGAGAGGAGATTTGGTCGATGCCAGTTCATTGTGTTAAGTTCTTGTAGGGGTAGTATGTTGGTAGTAATCATTGTAGGCTAAGGGTGGCAATTAGGAGGCTGTATGTGGTGGTGTTGGTTCAGAGGAATTTTTGTGGGGATAGAAGGGCCGTTGGAAGTAGTATGGCGGTTGGTAGGAGGATTTTTAGCATTGTAGGAGGTTTAGGTTGTGTAGGTGGTCTGAGCCGTGGGTTCGTGTAGAGGCCACTAGTATTGCTAACCCTGTTCCAGCTTCACAGGCTGAGAAGGTTAGTATGAGTACGGGTGTTAGGGTAGCGGATGCTGCTTGGTTTTCGATTGGTCAGGTGGATAGTGCGAGATATATGGCTAGTATTATGCTCTCTAGACATAGTAGGGCGGAGACTAGGTGTGTTCGGTGGAAGGCCAGTCCTAGGCAGCTTAGAGTGAAAGTTAAGTAGAAGCTTAGGTGTAGGAGTAGCATAGAGAAAGTCATAGTAGGGAGCTATGGTCTGTTGAGCCGAAATCAACTGTCTTAATTAGACTAACTTTCTGGGTCTATTCTGCTCACTCTAGGCCTCCTTGAGTTCATTCGTAGATTAATCCTAGTGTGAGTAGGAGGAGAAGGGCGGTTGCTCAGGTTAGAGTGGTAGTTGGGGATTGAAGTTGGGTGGCTCATGGAAGGGGCAGGAGGAGTGCGATTTCTAGGTCGAATAGAAGGAATAGGATTGCTACTGAGGAAGAATCGGATGGAGAATGGTGATCGGGCGGATCCGAGTGGGTCAAAGCCACATTCGTATGGGGATAGTTTTTCTGAGTCTGGGGTGGTTTGGGCCAGTCAAAAGTTAAGGGTAGTTAGGATGGTGCTTAGGGCTAGGGATAGGAGAAGTATGAATGTGATTGTGTTGATTGCTCTTCTCTGGAATGTTACCAGATTTTAGAGATTGGAAGTCAATTGTAATAAGTATACTAGAAGAGCATGAGCCTCATCAGTAGATAGTTATATAGAGGAATAGTCAGATGACGTCTACAAAGTGCCAGTACCAAGCTGCGGCTTCGAATCCGAAGTGGTGGTTTGATGTAAAGTGGAATTTGATTAGTCGTAGGAGGCAGACTGACAGGAAGGTGGAGCCAATGATTACGTGGAGGCCGTGGAATCCTGTAGCAACAAAGAAAGTAGAGCCATATACGCCGTCGGCGATTGAGAATGGGGCTTCATAGTATTCTATTGCTTGGAGTGCAGTGAAGTAGAAACCGAGGAGGATGGTTAGGGTGAGTGCTTGGATTGCCTGGTTTCGGTTGCTTTCGGTGATGCTGTGGTGTGCTCATGTTACAGTAACTCCTGAGGCCAGAAGAATGGCCGTGTTTAGTAGAGGCACTTCTAAGGGATTTAATGGATTAATTCCTGTTGGTGGTCATTGTCCTCCTAGTTCTGGGGTAGGTACTAGGCTGGAGTGAAAGAATGCCCAGAAGAAACCAAGGAAGAAGAAGGCTTCTGAGGTGATGAATAGGATTATTCCGTATCGTAGGCCTTTTTGGACCGTGGGGGTATGATGGCCTTGGAAGGTGCTTTCTCGTACAATGTCTCGTCATCATTGAAGTATGACCAGTATTATGGAAAGTAGGCCAAGGCTTAGAAGTTGTGATGAGTTGTGATGAAATCATATGATTAGTCCGGAGGTAGTGAGTAGGGCGGCGGCTGCTCCAAAGATGGGTCAGGGGCTTGGGTCTACTATGTGATAGGAGTGTGCTTGGTGGGCCATTAAATGTTTTCTTGTAAGTATAGGCTCAGTAGGAGGACGAAGACGTAGGCTTGAATTATGGCTACTGCGACTTCTAGAATAGTTAGAAGGAATAGGACGAGTGCAGTTAGGATGGATACTGCTGGCATGATTGGAAGTAGTGCGGTGGTGGCTGTAGAGATAAGTTGGATGAGTAGGTGGCCGGCTGTGAGGTTTGCTGTGAGGCGGACGCCCAGAGCTAGAGGGCGGATAAAAAGACTGGTGGTTTCGATTATAATAAGGGCTGGGATTAGTGGGGTGGGGGTTCCTTCGGGCAGGAGGTGTCCTAAGGAGATTGTGGGCTGGTTCCGTAGGCCTATGAGAAGGGTAGCAAGTCAGAGTGGAAAAGCTAGTGCTATGTTTATTGATAGTTGTGTAGTGGGGGTGAAAGTGTAAGGCAGTAGGCCCAAGAGATTGATTGTAAGTAAGAGCATTATTAGTGATGTTAGGATTATAGCTCATTTGTGGCCTCCTTTGTTTAATGGGGTTATTAGTTGTTTAGTAATTAGGTGGAGGAATCATAGTTGTAGGGTTGAGAGGCGGTTGGTGATTCATCGGTTATTAGGGGTGGGGAATAGTAGGGCGGGGAATAGTATTGAGAGTAGGACTAATGGGATTCCTAATAGGCATGGGCTTGTAAATTGGTCGAAGAAGCTTAGGTTCATGGTCAAGGTCATGGGGAGGTTTTAGTGGTTGTGGTGGCTTTGTTAGATGGGGAATTAGTGGGGATGAATGTTAGGAGTTTTGGTTGAATGATTATTAGAAAGGTCAGTCATGATGATAGTATAATGAAGAATCATGGGTTGGGGTTTAGTTGTGGCATATCATTAAGGAGGTGTAGGTAGTCCTCTTTCTCTAGCTTAAAAGGCTAGTGCTGTTGCATAGCTTCTTAATGATTAAGAGGATAGTAGTGAGGATCAGGTCTCGAAATGAGGGAGGGGTGTGGATTCTACTACGATTGGTATGTAGCTGTGGTTAGCTCCGCAGATTTCTGAGCATTGGCCGTAGAAGAGTCCTGGTCGGGTTGTGATGAATGATGTTTGGTTAAGTCGTCCTGGGATTGCGTCAGTTTTTACCCCAAGTGTTGGAACTGCTCAGGAGTGTAGAACGTCACTGGCGGTGACAATAATACGGATGGGGGATTCTATGGGGATTACTGCTCGGTGGTCGACTTCTAGTAGTCGGAAGTGTCCAGATGGCAAGTCTGTTGAGGGGATTATGTATGAGTCGAATGTCAGATCTTTGAAGTCTGTGTATTCATAAGTTCAGTATCATTGGTGGCCAATAGCTTTTAGGGTTAGGTCGGGTTCGTCAATTTCGTCTATTATGTATAGGATTTGTAGGGATGGTAGGGCAAGTAGAATGAGGACGATAGCTGGAAGGATTGTTCAGATTAGCTCAATTTCTTGTGCGTCCACGGTGTTAGATGATAGTTTTTCTATGAGTATGAGTGTTAGGAGGTATAGGACTAAGCTGCAGATTGCTAGTGCGACTATTAGAGCATGGTCGTGGAATTCGATAAGTTCTTCTATAATTGGAGATGAGGCGTCTTGGAAACCAAATTGTGAGTGGTTGGCCATTGATGGGGTGTATGGGAGTTTCACCCATGATTTAGTCTTGACAAGACTGTGTAATTGGTTTACTAACACTCCATAAGAAAGAAGCATGAGTGGTTTAATGCGGTTGGCTTGAAACCAATGTATGAGGGTTCGATTCCTTCCTTTCTTGGATTTGGACAAAGGCTGGTTCTTCAAAGGTGTGGTAAGGGGGTGGGCAGCCGTGAATTCATTCGATGTTAGTAGAGACTAGTTCTGGTTGTGGAGTTTTTCGTTTTGATGCGAGGGCTTCCCAAATAATGAATATTAGCATGATTACGGCTGTTATTGAGATTAAGGAGCCGATGGACGATATTGTGTTTCATAGGGTGTAGGCATCTGGGTAGTCTGAGTATCGTCGAGGCATACCAGCTAGGCCTAGGAAATGTTGGGGGAAGAAGGTTAGGTTTACTCCTGTAAATATTACTCCGAAGTGGGCTTTAGCTCATGTAGGGTGTAGAGTGTATCCTGTGAATAGAGGGAATCAGTGAGTGAATCCTGCTAGAATGGCGAAAACTGCTCCTATTGAGAGAACATAGTGGAAGTGGGCAACTACGTAATATGTATCGTGTAGGGCAATGTCTAGTGAGGAGTTTGCTAGGACGATGCCTGTTAGACCTCCAATGGTGAAGAGGAAAATAAAGCCCAAGGCTCATAGTATTGGAGGATCTCATTTGATAGTCCCTCCGTGGAGTGTAGCTAGTCAGCTGAAGACTTTAATGCCTGTTGGGATGGCGATGATTATGGTGGCAGAGGTAAAGTATGCTCGTGTGTCTACGTCTATTCCTACTGTAAATATGTGGTGAGCTCATACGATAAAGCCTAGGAATCCAATGGATAGTATAGCCCACACTATTCCTATGTATCCGAATGGTTCTTTTTTGCCTGCGTAGTATGCTACCACGTGTGAGATAATTCCGAAGCCTGGTAGAATTAGGATGTAGACTTCCGGATGGCCAAAGAATCAGAAGAGATGTTGGTATAGGATAGGGTCGCCTCCTCCTGCTGGGTCGAAGAAGGAGGTATTTAGATTACGGTCTGTTAGGAGCATAGTGATGCCAGCTGCAAGGACTGGGAGTGAGAGTAGTAGTAGGACGGCAGTGATGAGTACGGATCATACGAATAGGGGAGTTTGGTATTGTGAGAGGGCTGGGGGTTTTATGTTGATAGCAGTTGTGATGAAGTTGATAGCCCCTAGGATGGAGGAGACACCTGCTAAGTGTAGGGAGAAGATGGCCAGGTCTACTGATGCTCCTGCATGGGCTAGGTTGCTGGCTAGGGGTGGGTACACAGTTCATCCTGTGCCGGCCCCTGCTTCTACTGTGGAGGAGGCTAGTAATAGTAGGAAGGAGGGTGGTAGTAGTCAGAAGCTCATGTTGTTTATGCGGGGGAATGCTATGTCTGGAGCGCCAATTATAAGTGGAACAAGTCAGTTTCCAAAGCCTCCGATTATAATTGGTATAACTATAAAGAAAATTATTACAAAGGCATGGGCGGTGACGATTACATTGTAGATTTGGTCATCTCCTAGGAGTGTTCCTGGTTGGCCAAGCTCTGCGCGGATGAGCAAGCTTAGGGCGGTTCCAATTATGCCGGCTCATGCACCGAAGATAAGGTATAGGGTACCAATGTCTTTATGGTTTGTTGAGAATAATCATCGATTAATGAAAGTCACAGGTAAGATGGCTGAATGTGAAGGCGTTAGGCTGTAGTCCTTTTTACAGAGGTTCAATTCCTCTTCTTATCGGCCCTGTAGTGAAGTTCATGTTGAGTTGCAAGCTCATTGATGCATATTGAAAATGTGCCGGGGTCTGGTAGACGGAAGCCCGTTGGTTTAGGCATCTAGCTGTTAATTAGAGTTTTGTGGGATCAAGGCCCGCCCGTCTAGGGAAGGTTCTAGCTTAATTAAAGCGTCTGAGTTGCATTTAGGAGATGCAGGATAATGTCTTGCGAACCTTAGCAGAAACTAAGAGAGTTTAACTCTTGTTTGAGGCTTTGAAGGCCTCCGGTTTAGGGGTTATCCTAAGTTTCTGGAGTTAGATGGCGGTTAGGATTATGGGGGATAGAGGTAAAAGTGAAACTGACAGGGAGGTGAGGGTGGCAATTAGGGTGTTAGCTGGCTTGTTGATGTGTCATTGTTTTATGTTGTTTGCGGGGTTTGGGGGTAGTGTGATTGTTGAGTGGTATGCGAGGCGAAGATAAAAGAATAGTCCTAGGAGTGAGAGTAGAGCAGTGATTGTAGCTGCTGGAGTTATTTCTTGTTTGGTAAGTTCTTGAATGATGAGTCATTTTGGTAGGAATCCTGTTAGGGGCGGTAGTCCTGCCAGGGAGAGTAGTGTGAGTATAAGGGCTGCGTTTAGTGTTGGGGCTTTTGTTCAGGAGGTCATTATTGTGGATAGTTTTAGGGTTTTGGTTGTGTTGAGGGTGAGGAATACGGTGGCGGTTATTAGGGTATATAGGTAGAAAGTTAATAGGGTGAGTTTTGGGTTGTAGGTGATGATAATGGTTATTCATCCTAGGTGGGAGATGGAAGAGAAGGCTAGGATTTTTCGGATTTGTGTTTGGTTTAGCCCTATTCAGCCCCCTAAAGCTGCTGAGGCAATAGCTATGAGGGCTAGTAGTGTTGGGTTGAGAGAGTGGGATGTCAGGAGTAGAATGGTGATTGGGGGGAATTTTATTACTGTGGTTAGTAGGAGTGCAGTGGTTAAGGGTGAACCTTGAAGGACCTCAGGGAATCAGAAATGGAATGGTACTAGACCTAGTTTTATTGAAATTGCTGTGGTTAAAAGTAGACAAGATGTTGGGTGGTTTAGTTGAGTGATGTCTCATTGTCCTGTGGCTCAAGCATTGATTATGCTCGAGAAGAGGATTAGTGCGGAGGCAGTTGCTTGGACTAGGAAGTACTTGATTGTGGCTTCGATGGCTCGGGGATGGTGGGACTTTGAGATTAGGGGAATGATGGCGAGGGTGTTGATTTCCAGTCCTGCTCAGGCTATCACTCAGTGGTTGCTTGAGATTGTGAGAGTTGTGCCTAGGAGTAGGCTTAGGGTAGTTGCTAGCTTTGCGTGGGGATTCATTAGCAGGGGAAGGAGTTAAACCATCATTTTCGGGGTATGGGCCCGATAGCTTTGTTAGCTGACCTTGCTAGGAAATAATATAAGGGAAGTATGGAGAGTTTTGATTTCTCCTGTGTAGGTTCGATTCCTACTTTTCTAAGTTGTTTTAGGAAATGAGAGGACTGGTATACCTCTATATTCACTTCATCAAAGTGATCCTTTTACGTTCAGGCACATTTCCTTAGGTAAGGAGGGAGGCCTGCGTAGCAGATTGGTATGGTAGTGTGCCAGAGGCATAGGGCTAGTGTTAGTGGAAGGAAGCTTTTTCAGAGAAGGTGTATAAGTTGGTCGTAGCGGAATCGGGGGTAGGAGGCGCGGATTCATAGGAAGCCTGTGGAAAGGAGTAGGATTTTTGTGGCTAATACTATTGGGAATAGTTCTGTGGGGGGGTTAAGGGAGCTGGGGTTTAAGAATAGGATTGTGGTTAGTGCGTTTATTAGTATGATGTTTGCATATTCTGCCAGGAAAAATAAGGCGAAGGGTCCAGCAGCGTATTCTACATTGAAGCCTGAGACTAGCTCGGATTCTCCTTCAGTTAGGTCGAATGGTGCACGGTTGGTTTCGGCTAGTGTTGAGATGTATCATATTATTGCAAGGGGTCAGGAGGAGAAGATTAGGTATAGGGGCTCTTGGGTGATGGCTAGGGTGTTGAGGGTGTAGTTTCCACTTAATATGATTACGGACAGGAGGATGATGGCTAATGTTACTTCGTAGGAGATAGTCTGTGCTACTGCTCGTAATGCGCCGATTAGGGCGTATTTTGAGTTTGAAGCTCATCCTGATCATAGGATTGAGTATACGGCTAGGCTGGATATTGCTAGTAGGAAGAGGAGGCCTAGGTTTAGGTCGGTGAGGGAGAATGGGAGAGGAAGGGGGATTCAGATTGTGATTGCTAGTAGGAGGGCTAGTATTGGGGTTAAGATAAATAAAAATGGTGAGGAGGTGGAGGGGCGGATTGGTTCTTTGATAAATAGTTTTACTCCGTCTGCTACGGGTTGTAGCAGCCCGAAGGGACCAACAATGTTTGGGCCTTTTCGGGCTTGTATGTAGCTTAAGATTTTTCGTTCTACTAGTGTTAGGAAAGCTACGGCAACTAGGATTGGAATTGCGTAGGATAAGGAGGAGGTGAGGTTTGTTAAGGTGGTGGGTCAGGTCATGGGGGCTAGGGAGAGGATTTGAACCTCTGGGGAAAGGGCTTAAGCCTTTTGCATTTGCCAAGCTCTGCCACGCTAGCGATCCTTTTCTAGGAGGAGTTAGTATGGGTGTTCTTTTGGTGGTTTAGTTGAGTGCATCACTTATAGAGGAGGCGTGCATGTGGTATTGGCCTCATTTTTCCGGTCCTTTCGTACTGGGGAAAATTTTTCATAGATAGAAACCGACCTGGATTGCTCCGGTCTGAACTCAGATCACGTAGGACTGTTAATCGTTGAACAAACGAACCCTTAATAGCGGCTGCACCATTAGGATGTCCTGATCCAACATCGAGGTCGTAAACCTCCTTGTCGATATGGGCTCTTGGAGGAGATTGCGCTGTTATCCCTGGGGTAGCTTGGTCCATTGATCAATTATATTGGGTCTGGTCGCTGTTAGCACGTTGAGAGGTAGCTCTTTGTTAAGATGTGTGGTCTTGTTTTTGGAGGATTTTCTTTTCTCCAAGGTCGCCCCAACCGAAAAATGTGAGCCAGCACTTTTGGGTAGTTGAGCCTATTAGGTTTCTAGTTTGGTATGAGGGTGGCTACTGATTTTTAAGTTCCACAGGGTCTTCTCGTCTTATGTGCTTATTCCTGCTTTTGCACAGGAAGATCAATTTCACTGATTATCTGTAAGAGACAGTTAAGACCTCGTTTAGCCATTCATACAAGTCTCGATTTATGAGACAATTGATTGCGCTACCTTCGCACGGTTAGGATACCGCGGCCGTTGAACGTGGTGTCACTGGGCAGGCATCACCTTCAATACTTGGTGGAGCTGAAGGCTATGTTTTTGGTAAACAGTCGGGCCTTGGGTTTGCCTAGTTCCTTTTACAGGTTTTAATCTTTCTGGACAAGCGCTCCTGAGTTGGGGTAACAGAGTGTGATAATATTTAGTCTGGTTTAAGGTTGTAGTATTAGTTGGGGGCTGTTAATAATAGGGGTATGTAAGTTTGCGCTTAGAGGGAATTTTCCCTAGTTACTTATTTTAGCATTAATTCTTCTATTCATTATAGGTTAGCCTGTTAGTGATAAGGGAGTCGTGTTGTTTTTAGATTTTTTAAGGTGAGGAGCTTTGACGCATTCTTTGTTGGTGGCTGCTTAAAGGCCTACATGGGAGGGTGCAAGTTGGTGGTTATCCGCTAGAGGAGGTTGTGTTCTTTTTTAAAGGAGCTGTACCCCCTTTAAATTGCTCTTGATTTTCTACGTGGGGGTTGGGTTGGGTGTCCGGGGAGGAAAATTAAGGGTGAACTTAGATTCGTTTCACAGGCAACCAGCTATCACTCGGCTCGGTTGGCTTTTCACCTCTACTAACAGGTCGTCCCACTCTTTTGCAACAGAGACGGGTTCGCTCGGAAGTAGCTGCCTGTAAGTAGCTCGCTCGAGTTTCGGGGTAGCAGGCTTTAATTCGTTTTGTCTGGGAGTACTTGCTAAATCATGATGCGAGAGGTACAAGGGTGTATCTTTGCTATTTATTGCTTTGTTTGTTCACTATTCTTTCACCTTTCCCTTGCGGTACTGATCGCTATGGCGTCAAGGTGGGTGCTTTTCTATCGCCTATACTGGGCTTGTGAGAATGTTTTAATTGGTGGATTGGAGTGGGTTTTTGATTGTTTTGTTTTGGTGGGTTGAGCTAGGATTGGGCTTCAAGGCGATCCGGTTGAATGGATATCTTTCAGGTGTAAGCTGAGTGCTTTGAGTTATAGCTACGCCTTGGTGTGCTAAGTGCACCTTCCGGTACACTTACCTTGTTACGACTTACCTCATCTTTAGCTGGTTGGCGTATTAGTTATAGGCGTTTGTAGCTTATGAGGAGGGTGACGGGCGGTATGTACGTGCCCCGGAGCCGGTTTAAAGGAGGCTTTATTGTCCTGCTTTACTGCTAAATCCGCCTTCTGGGGGCGGTTTCACGCCTCCTTCCGTGGGGTTTTCTATCTTAGAAAATGTAGCCCATTTCTGCCATCTCATGAGCTATACCTTGACCTGTCTTGTTAGCGGGTTGTAGCTGTTATGCTCACTGCTTTTCTTTCAATGAAGGTGAGCTGGCGACGGCGGTATGTAGGCTGTTTTGGCAAGAGGTGGTTGGGTGTATCGTGGGTTATCGATTATAGAACAGGCTCCTCTAGGTGGGTTTGGGGCACCGCCAAGTCCTTAGAGTTTTAAGCGTTTGTGCTCGTAGTTCTCGGGCGGATACTTTGGTGGGTTAAGTATCAAGATTTAGGGCTAAGCATAGTGGGGTATCTAATCCCAGTTTGTGTCTTGGCTTTCGTGGGGTTAAATTGGTCATGTGGGCTAAGATCATCTTGAGGGGTGGGTTTAGGTGCATCTTTGGCTTGTGACAGCTTGGTTGCATTTTGATCTTAGTTGTCTAGATAGCATAGTACCACTCTTTACGCCGTGTGGTAGTTAATTTGGGTTTCTTGTGTGACCGCGGTGGCTGGCACAAGATTTACCAACCCTATGTGTTGCTTTAACTAAGTCAAGTTTACACTTATTGCTTAATGTTAATTACTGCTGAATACCCGTGGGGGTGTGGCTGAGCAAGGCGTCTTGGGCTGCGGCTGGATGGGCGTGCCTGATGCCGGCTCCTTTGGCTCGGTAGAGGTTTGGGGCATTTGCACTGGTGCGCGGATACTTGCATGTATATGTTTAGCAAGAATTAACGGTAAGGTTAGGACTGAGTCTTTTGTCCCTGGGTCGGGGGGGGGCCATCTTGGCATCTTCAGTGCCATGCTTTGGTTAAGCTACAGGGAC